AACCCAGGATCAGATCTTCATTATCTACAATGAATTCGAAATATACCATTTTCAAGTGATTCAGTGATTAAACCTTGGTAAGTCGATTTTTTTTTTCTTTCATTCTATATACCTATCCCTTTTTTCAAAAAAAAAAAACTGAAGTTTTAAGTTAGGGAGTTCCTTATCCGCGGATACCAGAAAGATTACCATATATAACACAAAATTTCTCCCCCTATTCTTTCTAATCGAGTCTCTCGGTCTGTCATTATACCTCGAGAAGTGGAAAGAATTACAATCCCCATCCCTCCTAAAATCCTAGGAATTTTGTGATAGTGGGAATAGATTCGTAGGCCGGGTCGACTAATACGTTTTAAAATAGTTCTATATGGGCCTTTCCTATTTCTTCTATGTCGCAGCGTTGAAACCAAGAAATTTTTATGACTTTCTCGATGTGTTCTTACATTTTCAATAAAGCCTTCTTGTAGAAGTATTTTCACAATGGTTTCGGTAATTTTCGTAGATGCAACTCGAACCGTTCTCTTTTTATCCATGTCAGCATTCCGTATAGCCGTTATTAGGTCTGCAATAGTATCCTTGCCCATGACTCAAATTATTAGTGCCTCCGAATTTTCATCTAATCAACATGTTCTACTTTCTTTTTTTTTTTTTTTTTTAAGGTATATGCGTGAGACACAATCTACTAATCAATTCTACAAAGTCAAGTCATTTTCGTTGAATCTTTTTCAGATACCCTACTAAATCATAGTCTCATCTAGTAGTAATAGTAAGTATTTATAATACTTCAGGAGCTAATGAAACTATTTTCGTAAAATTCAACTGTCTCAATTCCCGAGCGATCGCACCAAAAACTCGAGTTCCTTTTGGATTTCCTTCTTTGTCAATGACAACTGCCGCATTGTCATCATATTTTATTATCATACCGTTGTCACGTTTGAGTTCTTTACATGTACGGACAATTACAGCTCTGATCACTTCTGATCTTTGTAGAGACGTGTGGGGAACTGCTTCTTTGATTACAGCAACAACAACGTCACCGATATGAGCATATCGTCGATTACTAGCTCCTATGATTCGAATACACATTAATTCTCTAGCCCCGCTGTTGTCTGCTACATTTAAATGGGTTTGAGTTTGAATCATTTTTTTTCTTTGCCCTTTGCATGAAAAAAAAAGAAGAAATATTTTTTGTTCATAAAAAAAGTAAAAAACCTAAGTTGTTTTTTCATCACGAAGGTCCCTTTATTTTGGTTACACATTCCGATCCCGCAATAATGAATTGTGTTTGTATAGGCATTTTGGACGCAGCTATTGTAATCGCTTCTCTGGCTACCATTTCTGATATTCCGCCCATTTCATAAAGTATTTGACCTGGTTTAACAACAGATACCCAAAATTCGGGAGAGCCTTTCCCCGAACCCATGCGTGTTTCGGTGGGTCTTACTGTAACAGGTTTGTCGGGAAATATACGTATCCATATTTTTCCACCACGACGCGCATATCGTGTCATTGATTTTCGGCCCGCTTCTATTTGTCTAGATGTAATCCAAGCAGGTTCAAGTGCCTGAAGAGCGTATCTACCGAAACAAATACGATTGCCTCGAGAAGCTATTCCCTTCATTCTTCCTCTATGTTGTTTACGGAATCTGGTTCTTTTGGGGTTATAGTTGATGGTTCTTTCTCAATGCCATCTCTACTGCAGAACCGGACATGAGAGTTTCTTCTCATCCAGCTCCTCGCGAATGAAACGAGAAAAAAAAAAATTACCAAAAATTCTTGATACCAGAGTCTGCCCATATCATTTAGCTTTCGCCGAGCTCATAAGAAGAGAGACGGCTTGAATAGTTGGCTCGTCAATCTAGCTTAGGAATAGCAAAATGTGAACCAAAGCTCTGCGGGGCTAATGATTAGGAAATCTGGGGATTTTTTGAGATCGAATCTCTCACGTAGAAATTGTTATACCCTGCTTGTCTATGTATAGAAAATTCGAAGTTGATTTCTATTGAAATGAAATATTTTTTTTGTGTTTTTTATTAAAGTATAATGCAAAAAAGAAAATTGATTGAGGAAATCGGCCCAAAACTTAGCAATAATTCCAATAATCTTTCGCGGGCGAATATTGACTCTTTTAATCTATTATATCTTTTATTCGTAGGGTCATCCCATGACCTCTCAGAATAAATGAATTGATTCTTGGTTCGTTCCGCCATCCCACCCAATGAATCATTAGGATTCGTTTTCAATAGAATCCTTTGGAGTCACAGGTTCTGTCGTTCCCACCGCTTCTCAATTAATGGCTAGGTCCAAACTTTGCAATAGAGCTTCTAATTTCATTTGTTCCTGAGCCAATCTCCTCAGTCTTTATTGACTCGGGGCTCTTTTTTTTTTTCTTATGAATTAGATGCATGCATCTAATCTAATTACTAATTCTGGACGAATCTATATCTATGCTTTATTACATTGCCTTTTTTTTTATGAGATGATTCATAGACCATACATCATATTGGAATTATATATCATTAATATTTTCTTTTTTTTTTTTTTTTCTCTCACCCTTCCATATTATCCGTATCCCTTTTTGCTTTACAACTTTCTGATCTGATTGATTTCTTTTTGTATCTTATGTCAAAAATATTTTTTTTTTCAGTTGCTACAACGATATGATCGATTCATCATATAGTGACTGGTTCCTTAGATCCAGATAATAGGAAGCAATGGGTTGGTTATTATATTAGTTCTATAATTATTAGTTGATACTACGGGCTAGTCCCCCTTTTAATCCTAACCTAAATCTCAAAAAAAACCAACGAGTCACACACTAAGCATAGCAATTCTACCAAAAATTCAATCAATTTTTTATTCAAAACCCCTTTAGAATTCAAATTAGACTCGAAGAATTCTAATTTCTCTGTTTTTTTTTTTATTGAACGAAAAAATAACAAACTCCTTCATTATTTTTGTGTTCCATTCTTTCTTTCATTTCCAGATAGATTGGATAGAAGGTAAAGATAATCAAAGGGCCATTACCGCTCGTCTGTAAATATCCAAATTTTGATGCCCAGTGCTCCATAAATAGTTCGAACTGTATAGGAACAATAGTCAATTTTCGCTCGAATGGTTTGCAGGGGAACCCTACCTTTTCTAATCCATTCGACACGTGCAATTTCGTTTCCTTCAATACGTCCTGCGATTTGGATTTGAATTCCCTTTGTCCCTGTTTTTTCAGTTAATTCAATAGCCTTTTGTATGGCCTTTCGAAAAGGAACTCTATTCTTTAATTGTTCGGCTAGATATTCTGCAAGAATTTTAGGGTGTCCATAAGGTTCTTTAATTCTTATTATTGCAATGTTAACTTTTCGGTTTAGAGAATTGAGAGAGTTACATATTGTTTGTACATTGCTCTGTAATTCTTTAATTGCTTGAGATTTCTCCTCTTTTAATAAGTTTGGGAATCCCATATATATAATGACCTGGATCAGGTCGATGCCTTTTTGAATCTCTATACGTCCAATTCCCTCGACACCGGCGGATATTCTCATATTTTCTTGTAAAAAATTCTGAATATAATCCCGTATTTTTTTATCTTCCTGGAGTCCCTCAAAATAATATTTTGGTTGTTCAAACCAAAGGGAATGATGGCTTTGGCTTGTACCAAGCCTGAAACCTAGTGGATTTATTTTTTGTCCCATATGGCCTCGCGCTTGCTATTAGCCCATATCATTCTGTCCTGATTTATCATATTGTATAGCATATAGTGATACCTCTCTTGAATATCTATAAACAGCTCTTTATATATCCATCCCCCTTTTTTTGACCATATGGCAAACTTTCTCTCTTTGGATATATCTTGCAATACAATAGTTATATGGCAGGTAGGCCTTTTTATCGGATAACTATGTCCTTTAGCTCGAGGTTTTAACTTTTTCACAATAGTACCCTCGTTCACTTCGGCTTGACTAATAATTAAAGACGTTTTGTTGAAACCCCGATTGTGAGCAGCATTTGCTGCAGCGGAAGAAACTAATTGAAAAATCGGATAACGTGCTCGATACGGCATGAGTTCTAGTATCATAAGTGTTTCGTCATAGAGGCGCCCCCGAATCTGATCAATTACTCTTCGCGCTTTGTGAGCAGACATAGGTATATGTTGACCTAAGGCGTATACTTCTACCTCTGGTTCTATCTTTATCATAAGGTTCACCTCTCATCAATAAAGGATGAGCACCTATATTCACTTTATTAACATTAACGACGAGATTTTTTATCACTTCTCGTATGCCCCCGGAAAGTCAGAGTAGGTGCGAATTCTCCCAATTTGTGACCTACCATACTATCTGTTATATAAATAGGCAAATGCTCTTTTCCATTATGAATAGCAATTGTATGGCCGATCATTATGGGTATAATGGTAGATGCCCGGGACCAAGTTATTATTATTTCTTTTTCTGCCCTTATGTTGAGCTTTTCAATTTTTCTCAATAAATGATTAGCTACAAAAGGATTTTTTTTTAGTGAACGTGTCACGGCTACTTACTCCTATCTTTTTTTTTGTAAAGACTTTATTTTATTTTGTAAGGACAAAGAGACCTATTTGATTTTCAATTTTGATTTTCAATGTTCTCCTATTTACTACGGCGACGAAGAATCAAACTATCACTATATCTATTCCTTTTTCTACTTCTTCTTCCAAGCGCAGGATAACCCCAAGGAGTTGTGGGTTTTTTTCTACCAATCGGGGCCCTCCCTTCCCCACCCCCGTGGGGATGGTCTACGGGGTTCATAACGACCCCTCTTACTACAGGACGCTTGCCTAGCCAACGCTTAGATCCGGCTCTACGTAATTTTTTCTGGTTCACCCCAACATTACCCACTTGTCCGACTGTTGCTGAACAGTTTTTGGATATCAAACGGACCTCTCCAGATGGTAATTTGAGTGTGGCTGATTTACCCTCTTTTGCTATCAGTTTCGCTACAGCACCCGCAGCTCGCGCTAATTGTCCCCCCTTTCCAAGTGTGATTTCGATGTTATGTATGGCCGTGCCTAAGGGCATATCGGTTGAAGTAGATTCTTCCTATTGATCAATCAAAATCCCTTCCCAAACTGTACAAGCCTCTTCCAAAGCATACGGCTTTCTGGATGTATGTGATGATATCTAGGTAGATGGATCCTATCTTATATAAATCGTATGATGAAGTACCATAGGAGTTGAGATAAAGGAGTCCAAAAATCTGCCGAATCGAATCACTCATGTTATGATCTTCTACATCCTAGGTCTCTCTGTTCCTTCATCTGGCTTATGTTTTTCATGTAGCACTCAGACCGAATGACTCTATCAAATTACGTCAAAACTTTCACATATTTCAGGTAACGTAGGAGACATCTCTACTTTTCCCCCGGGGGTCGAATTCTCAATGCTTGACTTTCAATTCGCCTCTGACCATCAAATGAAATGTGAATAACTCGTCCTCCTCTCTTTGAAACAAGGGGCGCTTCCGGTTCTGTCGGTGCTTCAAACAATTATGTTTTCTCCATATTACCATATCTCTAGAGTCAATAATTTTCTATAAGGAACTACTGAACTCAATCACTTGCTGTTGTTACTCTTCAGTTTTCTGTTGAGGTCTATCCCGTAGAGGTACTCAATTTGGGTGGGTGATCGATTTCTAGGTTTCGTCGTAAACCTAATTGGTTACTTCCAATTACGTAAATTAATAGTTCAAACCGCACTCAAAGGTAGGGCATTTCCCATTGAGATAGGAACTTCTGTACCAGAAAGAATGGTATCCCCAATTAGAGCCCCCCTGGGATGTAAAATATATCTCTTCTCACCATCCCCATAGTGTATGAGACAAATGTATGCATTTCGATTAGGGTCGTATTCTATGGTTACGATTCTACCAGATATGTCTTTTTTATTTCGTTGAAAATCTATTTTACGGTATAGACGTTTATGACCTCCCCCTCTATGCCTTGAGGTAATGATTCCTCTGGCATTACGACCTTTACCACAACGACGCTGTCCAGAGATCAAATTGTTTCGTGGATTGGATTTCACTTGAATTCCAACAGTTGCATTTCGCGTGTTCGGGGTAGAAGTTTTATATAAATGTATCGCCGTGTTATGAAGTATTTTGAGTGAAATTCATTTCTTTTCTTTCTAAGCTAATAGATGGAATAGAATAACCCGCTTGAAGCGTAATAATCATACGTTTGTAATGCATTTTATGCCCTCTAAGGGGTCTCCTTCTTCGACTCTTTCCCGGGATTCGATGACTATTCATAGCTATTACCTTGACACCAAAAAAGAGTTCGACCCAACGCTTTATTTCTGTCCTAGTTGACTTTGATTCGACATTAGAAGTATATTGATTCTTCCTCAATAACCGAACAGTTTTTTCTGTAAATACTGCATATTGAATTTTATCCATAAATCTATTTTCTTCCCTATGAGTTCCAGTTTCGATAAGAATTCTCCCTCTAACTGTTTCTATACTTATGATATGAATATACCATACATAACACATAACGAATTGGTATGGATGATGAGATTCCATTGATACAAAGCCAATTCCAATAGACGTATTGAACATTCCCGTTGTCGTGCATCCAGCAGGAATTGAACCCGCAAATTTGCCAATTATGAGTTGGGCGCTTTAACCATTCAGCCATGGATGCATAAGGGGGATTATCATAGAATAAAGAAAGAAATATTGTAAAAGAAATATCATAAAGAAATATCATAGAAGAAAGAACTATCGTATCGGAGATTACCTAAAGAAATGGAAACCTATTTTCTTTTACTTTCTATTCAATATTTATAATGGGGAGGCACTCAAAATGAAGCATAAAATTTCACAACAAGATCCATTTCAACCCTGGATCTTCGAATTGAGAGAGATGTTAAGAGAGGTCAAGAACTCTCACGATTTGTTAGATTCGTGGACCCAAGTCGATTCAGTTAGAACTATCGTTTCTATTTTTTTCGAGCAAGAACGTTTTATGAAACTCTTCGACCCCCTAATTTGGAGGAGTTTACTCTCACGCGATTCACAGGGGTCAAGAAGCAATCGGTATTTCACGATCAAAGGGGCAGTACTGACGATCAAGGGTCTAGTCAAAGGTGCAGTATTGACGACCAAAGGTCTAGTACTGCTTGTAGTAGTGGTCCTTCTCTATCGCATGCATAATCGAGAAATGGTCGAAAGAAAAAATCTATATTTGATGGGGCTTCTGCCTAGGAATTCCTTTGGACCCAGAAATGCTCCATTGGAAAAATCTTTTGGGTCTATCAATAGGTTGATTGTTTCGCTCCTGTATCTTCCAAAAGGGAAAAAGATCTCTGAGAGTTGTTTCATGGATCCGAAAGAGAGTACTTGGGTTCTCCCAATAACTAAAACGAAAAAGTGTATCATGCCTGAATCTAACTGGGGTTCGCGGTGGTGGAGGAACCGGGTCGGAAAAAAGAGGGATTCTATTTGTAAGATATCTAATGAAACCCTGGCTGTAATTGAGATCTCATTCAAAGAGAAAGATATCAAATATCTGGAGTCTTCTTTTGTTTCCTATACGGATGATCGGATCCGCAAGGACCATGATTGGGAATTGTTTGATCGTCTTTCTCCGAGAAATAAGCGAAACATAATCAACTTGAATTCGGGACAGCTATTTGAAATCTTAGTGAAACACTGGATTTGTTATCTTATGTCTTCTTTTCGTGAAAAAAGACCAATTGAAGTGGAGGGTTTCTTCAAACAACAAGGAGCTGGGTCAACTATTCAATCAAATGATATTGAGCATCTTTCCCATCTCTTCTCGAGAAACAAGTGTGGTATTTCTTTGCTGCAAAATTGTATTCAATTTCATATGTGGCAATTCCGCCAAGATCTCTTCGTTAGTTGGAAGAAGAATCCGCACGAATCAGATTTCTTTAGGAAGGTGTCGAGAGAGAATTGGATTTGCTTAGACAATGTGTGGTTGATAAACAAGGATCGGTTTTTTCGCTTGTTTAGCAAGGTATGGAATGTATCGTCAAATATGCAATATGATTCCACAAGATCTAATTTCGTTCAAGTAAGGGATTCTAGCCAATTGAAAGGATCTTTTGATCAATCCATAGATCATTTCGATTCCATTCGTAATAAGGATTCGGAATATCACACATGGATCAATCAAAGAGAGATTCAAAAAGAAGGGTCGATTCTTTGGGATCCTTCCTTTCTTCAAACGGAAGGAGCAGAGATAGAATCAGACCGATTCCCGAAAAGCCTTTCTGGAGATTCCTCAATGTCCCGGCTATTCACGGAACGTGAGAAGCAGATGAATAATCATCCGCTTCCGGAAGAAATCGAAGAATTTCTTGGGAATCCTACAAGATCAATTCGTTCTTTTTTCTCTGACAGATGGTCAGAACTTCATCTGGGTTCGAATCCTACTAAGAGGTCCACCAGAGATCAGAAATTATTGAAGAAACAACAAGATCTTTCTTTTGTCCCATCCCGGCGATCGGAAAAAAAAGAAATCATTGATATATTCAAGATAATTGCGTATTTACAAAATACCGTCACAATTCATCCTATTGCATCAAATCCGGGATGTGATAGGGTTCCGAAGGATGAACCGGATATGGGCAGTTCCAACAAGATTTCATTCTTGAACCAAAATCCATTTTTTGATTTATTTCATCTATTCCATGACCGGAAGAGGGGAGGATACGTGGGGCGCCACGATTTTGAATCAGAAGAGAGATTTCAAGGAGTGGCAGATCTATTCACTCTATCAATAACCGAGCCGGATCTGGTGTATCATAAGGGTTTTGCCTTTTCTATTGATTCCTGCGGATTGGATCAAAAAAAATTCTTGAACGAGGTATTCAACTCCAGGGATGAATCGACAAAGAAATCTTTATTGGTTCTACCTCCTATGTTTTCTGAAGAAAATGAATCTTTTTATCGAAGGATCAGAAAAAAAGGGGTCCAGATCTCCTGCGGGAATGCTTTGGAAGATCCAAAACCAAAAAGAGTGGTATTTGCTATCAACACCATACTGAAGGCATTCAATCAACATAGATTGATCCAAAATCTGATTCCAATCCAATATAGCATCCATGGGTACATAAGAAATGTATCAAATCGATTCTTTTTAATGAATAGATCCGATTGCAACTTCGAATACGGAATTCAAAGGGATCAAATAGGAAATGATACTCTGAATCAGAGAACTCAAAGGAAATTTACGATCAACCAACATTTATCGAATTTGAAAAAGAGTCATAAGAAATGGTTCGATCCTCTTATTTCTCGAAGCGAGAGATCCATGAATCGGGATCCTGATGCATATAGATACAAATGGTCCAATGGGAGCAAGAGTTTCCAGGAGGATTTGGAACATTTCGTTTCTGAGCAGAAGAGCCGTTTTCAAGTAGTCTTCGATCGATTAGGTATTAATCAATATTTGATTGATTGGTCTGAGGTTATCGAAAAAATTGATTGGTCGGAGGTTATCAAAAAAAAAATTGATTGGTATTGGTCGGAATTTTTCGACAAAAAAGATCCTTCTAAGTCACTTCGTTTCCTTTTGTCGAAGTTACTTCCCCTTTTGTCCTATTTGTCCAATTTGTCCAAGTCGCTTCTTTTCTTTTTGTTTAGGTCACTTCCTTTTTTCTTTGTGAGTATCGGGAATAGCCCCATTCATAGGTCCGAGATCCACATCTATGAGTTGAAGGGTCCAACTGATCAACGCTTCAATCAGTTGTTAGAATCAATAGGTCTTCAAATCGTTCATTTGAATAAATTGAAACCCTTCTTATTGGATGATCATGATACTTCCCAAAAATCGAAATTCTTGATCAATGGAGGAAGAGTATCACCGTTTTTGTTCAATAAGATACCGAAGTGGATGATTGACTCATTCCATACTAGAAAAAATCGCAGGAAATCTTTTGAGAAGACCGATTCCTATTTCTCAATGATATCCCACGATCGAGACAATTGGCTGAATCCCGTGAAACCATTTCATAGAAGTTCATTGATATCCTCTTTTTATAAAGCAAATCGACTTCGATTCTTGAATAATCCACATCACTTCTGGTTCTATTGTAACAAAGGATTCCCTTTTTATGTGGAAAGGACCCCTATCAATAATTATGATCTTACGTATGGACAATTCCTCAATATCTTTTTCATTCGCAACAAAATATTTTCTTTGCACGTCGGTAAAAAAAAAGATGTTTTTTTGGAAAAAGATACTATTTCACCGATCGAGTCACAGGTATCTAAGATATGCATACCTAAGAATTTTCCGCCGAGTGGTGCCGAACCGGATAACTTGGACAAATCTTTTCATTTTCCAATTCGATCCGCTCCATTCGTTCGTAGAGCTCTTTACTCGATCGCAGACATTTTTGGAACACCTCTAAGAGAGGGACAATTAGTCAATTTTGAAAGAATTTATTGTCAAGCTCTTTCAGATATGAATCCATCTGATTCAGAAGGGAAGAACTTGCATCAGTTTCTCAATTTCAATTCAAAGATGGGTTTGATTGACTCTGAGAAATATTTATTACCATCCGAAAAGAGGAAAAAACGGAGTCTTTATCTAAATAAATGCGTTGAGGAAGGGCAGATGTATAGAACCTATAGTGCTTTTTCAACTCTCTCAAATATGTTTCAAACATATATGCCATGGTTCTTTACTTCGACAGGGTACAAATATCTCAATTTCATTCTTTTAGATACTTTCAAAAAAGTATATAATTCAGACCTATTGAGGATAGCGATACTAAGTAGCAGTCAAAAATTGTTATCCCTTTTTGAAGATATTATAGATAGATTAGATATAGATATATCATGGCCAATTCTTCAGAACAAATTGCGGGAGATTCTTCTTCCACAAAGGAATCTGATAAGCGAGATTTCGAGTAAGTGTTTACATAATCTTCTTCTGTCCGAAGAAATGCTTCGTCGAGATAATGAGTCACCCGTTTCATTGATATGGGAATTTCCGGGATCACCAAATGTTCGGGAGTTGCTCTATTCAATCCTTTTCCTTCTTCTTGTTGCTGGATATATCGTTCGTAGACATCTTCTCGTTGTTTCCCGAGCCTCTAGGGAGTTACAGACAGAGTTGGAAAAGATCAAATCTTTGATGATTCCATCATACATGATTGAGTTGCGAAAACTTCTGGATAGGTATCCTACATCTGAACTGAATTCTTTCTGGTTAAAGAATCTCTTTCTAGCTGCTTTAGGATATTTTCTAGAAGAAATACGGGCTTTTGGCGGCAAGATGCTATCGGGTGGTGGTCCCGCTTATGGGGTCAAATCAATACCTTCTAAGAAGAAATATTGGAATATCAATCTCATTGATATCATCGATTTCCTAAGTATCATACCCAATCCCATCAATCGAATCACTTTTTCGAGAAATACGAGACATCTAAGTCGTACAAGTAAAGAGATCTATTCATTACTAAGAAAAAGAAAAAATGTGAACAGTGGTTGGATTGATGATAAGATCGAATCCTGGGTCGCGAATACTGATTCGATTGATGATGCCGAAAGAGAATTCTTGGTTCAGTTCTCCATCTTAAGGAAAGAAAAAAGGATTGATAAAATTCTATGGAGTCTGACTGATAGTGATCATTTATCAAAGAATGGTTCTAGTTATCAAATGATTGAACAACCAGGATCGGTTTACTTACGATACTTAGTTGACATTCATAAAAAGTATCTAATGAATTATGAGTTTCATAGACCCTCTTTAGCAGAAAGACGAGTATTCCTTGCGCATTATCAGACAATCACTTATTCACAAACCTCGTTTGGGGCTAATAGTTTTCATTTCCCATCTCATGGAAAACCCTTTTCACTCCGCTTAGGCCTATCCCCCTCTAGGGGTATTTTAGTGATAGGTTCTATAGGAACTGGACGATCCTATTTGGTCAAATACCTAGCGACAAACTCCTATCTTCCTTTCATTACAGTAGTTCCGAACAAGTTCCTGGATGAAAGGCCTCAATTTTTTGAGGATATTTATGATGATAGTGATGGTGAGGATATTTTTGATAATAGTGGTGCTCATCATACTCATCATAGTGAGGATATTGAGGATATTGATGATAGTGAGGATAGTGAGGATATTGATGGGGAGCTGCTAACTATGACGAATGAGGAGGTGGATATGGTAGACCGCTTTTATATCACCTTTCAACTCGAATTAGCAAAAGCAATGTCTCCTTGCATACTATGGATTCCAAACATTCATGATCTGTCTCTGGATGCGTCGAATTACTTATCCCTCGGTCTATTAGTGAACCATCTCTCCAGGGATTGTGAAAGATCCTCCAATAGCAATATTCTTGTTATTGCGTCGACTCATATTCCCAAAAAAGTGGATCCCGGTCTAATAGCTGCGAATAAATTCAATACGTGCATTAAGATACGAAGGCTTCTTATTCCACAACAACGAAAGCACTTTTTCACTCTTTCATATACTCGGGGAT